CCATTTACTATAAAGGTTCCTAGGGAATTCATTAGAGGAATGTTTCCAATAAAAACGGTTTGTTCTTGCATATCTCTACCGGTTTTCCAAATTAGTCCCGCGGGTACATATAATTCAGAAGAATATGTGAGTGATTCATACACAGCATCTCTTTCTTTTATCAAGGGTTCTACCAATTTATATGTTTCCACAAATAATTTAAATTCAATTTCTTGATCTTCAATTTTTGGAAATTTATGAAATTCTTCCGTCAAGCCCTGATTAATGAATCTACAAAATCCCTCAAATTGAATCTGACTAAATCCAGGTATTGTGGACATTCCCTCATTTCCATTCCGGAGCATCTTAATCTTAAGTTTCCTGTTTATCGAAAAAATCCCATTATTGACTCACTATTCATCGAACCATACGGATCGATCTAGCAATGATGGAATGTATATTCTGTTTACTGAATCACATGAAATTTCAGCCAACTCCATATATGTAATGTAATGTATTTCATACGTATGAACGGAAACGAGACGGAGGAATGAAGAGCATTTTCGACGCAAGTTCGAATTTGCGACAAGTACAAATGGAAATGAATTGATAAAACATTCCTGGAAAAAAGATTCTATCACTTCCACTTATGGAGTCTTGTATAGAATATAAAAATTGATCCAATTTCGACCTATTATTATGATATTACGATCAGATTGGGTACCAAAAAAATAAATGGATTCAGGATTAAATCTGCTCTTTATGAATGAGATAAAGACAGAATAATCAGGAGCAGTATAGAATTTCCTTTTTTTAGCACACTTTAATGTTCAAAAAAGAATTCGTGGATTCTTTTTGGTAGTAGAATTTATAGATAGAATACGATTGAATTGCGTAATAGTAATAGGAGTAGTATTTATTAAGTACATGCCGATATACCTATCCGCATATCGCATCTTTTATCGTAATTTTACTTGTGGCAACAGAAGTCAGGTCGCACTATATCATAATTCCTATTTTCTATTCAAAATATTCAATGAAAAATTGAAGCACGATAATTCTCTATAGGGATATGTACATAAGAGAAAGACCCAATTCGGTATCTGTGTAACAATTTCTGTTCTGGGGTTTACATATACACATATATTTTGTTATAATTGAAATTGAAAGGGATTGATTATTGAAAATAATTGATACTGATTAGTCGTAAATCAATTTGATTTTGTTATACCATTAAAGAAACACAATTTGAGATACAAATTTAAGAACCGTTCACTAATTCTAAAGTAAAAATGGTTAATGGTTCCAGTTTTCCCTGAATTTTTCGGTCTGTGACCGGAAATCTATTTTTTCTCTTTTCAATAGAAGGAGAAGGGAAGTTTTTAAGCAGTGTGTCTTTTGAGATACAATCAATCGAAGAGAATAATCTAAACTGGATCCAATAAAAAATAGGGATTAATTTTTGAAAAGGGATAAGTACAATGGGATTCAAGATAAAAAAATTAGTAATAGAATATGGATGGATAAAAATATTGTCCATTTTGGATCAGATTTGGCGGCATGGCCAAGTGGTAAGGCGGGGGACTGCAAATCCTTTATCCCCAGTTCAAATCCGGGTGTCGCCTGATCAACAAAAGACTTGAAATTTCTTATTCTGCTGATCTAACTCGACAAATTCTTGCCCCGCAAGAAGCAGAGGCAAACGACTAGGTCTGTCGTGTCGATACTTGATTTTTAGAATCCATAATTCTATAAAAAAACTGTAAATTTTTTTTTCTCAAAATCTGGGTTCTGGGTACCGGTCCAAACCGGTACCAATAGGTATGAAGTAACCCTTACTTATTAATGATTGATTCGGACATTTATTTGATTTATGATATCAATTGAATCAAATAAATCAAATAAATAGTGAGAGTCAATTCTGGGATTCAGAACTACGAAAGTAAGAGGTCGGAAATCTTAGTATCCAAAGGTTCCTAAAGGACACTCCATTTTCGCTCCTAGGATTGAAGAAGAGATTATACGAAAGACTATCAAGACTTCCTAATTATCTTACACTACCTATACTAAATACTAAAATAGTGTCTACTGACTCTGTCTGGAATTAGATTGAATAGAATAGGCTGATGGATGGGAAATCAATTTAGAAGTTGTGGAAAGGACTGAAGATACTTTGTATCCAGACTCACGAGAGGCTTTGAGTACTCAAACATTCAATCAACATGGTTGGGCGGCTCTTATTTATAGAGTAAAAAGAAAAGTTGAAAAAAAAAAAATTCTTTGCCCGTGTAGGGGATTACAAAAAAAAGAATGTATGTAATAATGGTGGTGGTGTCTTACCATTCCATTCTTTCACAGAAAGAAAGACGTAAGCCTTAGATCAAATAAAATAGAGGTATCTGATAGATGGTTATCTATCTTGATGGTATATTTTGACGTCTTTTGCTTATGAAAGAAAGGTAACAAACAATGGGTCTTACTATTTCTACATGCTCCATTAGGAGCATTCCTTTGCTATTTCCAAATAAAAGGTGTGTGTATCGTATTTGTGCTTAATGCTTCCCGATTCTACCAGAAATTTTCTAATATAGGAACTTGTTACGAGTGGATTCATTGGATTAGTTCATCAATAGCCTTAAGTCAGAATACTATTTTCTTTTGACTCTGCACCATTGATTCCACTATGATTATTGATCAATAATCAATAATGAAATAATTCCTTCATAGAGATAGGAGACATAATTCACATGGATATAGTAAGTCTCACTTGGGCTGCTTTAATGGTAGTCTTTACATTTTCCCTCTCACTCGTAGTATGGGGAAGAAGTGGACTCTAGGGGTACTACTAATTGAATAATCGATTGAGTGATCGAATCGTATCAATCGTTTAATTGATCGTTTTGCGAAACTAAAAAAAAAAAAAAGATTCCTTGGTTTCGTTTTCTTTTATTTTTCTTTTTTTTTTTTTTTATATGGTTAATATATGCCCATACCCATACTATTTTTCCTCCATTAATTCTTTCGATGGATCTCGGGACTTATATATATATATATATATTTAGTTTATTATATATAATTAGATATATATATATTATATATAAATCTAATTATTAATATAAATCTATATATTAAGTTATAAGTTATAAGAAGCCTAGGAATTAGAAGAGTTGGCCTTGGATTATTTTGGATTGATCGAAACCCATACAAGTAGATGTAGCGAAAAAAAAAAGAAATAGAATTAGACTGCTATTTCGATGTATATGTATTAGATGTACATCTAATACATGTACATATTGTAAATTGATCTATATCTATATAAAACCATATCTGTATACAACTTTATATGATAAAATTTATATGATCATACTATTTATATGATAATAAATTTATATGATAAAAATATACAATACTATCTAGTGTGGTAGAAAGAACTATATATAATATAGTTCTTTCTACCACACTATCTCAGATACTTATGATTCCAGCCAAATCGTTTCATTTAAAACTTGGAGTTTTAATCCCTTTCTTTTATTTCTTCAATCATTGATAAGAACTAATAATCCAACCAAGTTTCAGTTAAATTAATCATTTTGACTGACTGTTTTTACGTAGATGATAAGTAAAAAAGCAGTAGGAACTAGAATGAACAGTGCAGTAGCAATAAATGCGAGAATATTGACTTCCATAATCTCATTGTTTTTTTTACTTCGCAATAACTCGGGATCTAATCCCATAGAGATAAGAAATTTTACTCCTGTCAATTCAATGGGATGAATTGAATTCTGATGATACTGAATCGGATCAATATTATGAATAACAATATCTGATCTATCAAATCGATTCATCGTCGAGAATTGAATAGTATAACATAAGAAAATCTTTTATTTTATCCATACTAAATCCGAAATGGGATTCTTTATTGGATCAGGAATTCCATTGAATTTTTCATCCCTTTTTCCACTTTTTTCTTTTCCATAACCTACTGTCTTTGTCTTCCTTATACAACTCTCTTTCCTTATACTTATACATACAATTATGAGATATTATATGACCGGTATTCTATGGGTCACACAGATCCAAACAGTAGAAGTGAGATGGAAAAAAGGACGGGTGTTAAGTAGAAAGGATCTAATATTCCAACAAATTTACTAAAAAGGGGCGTTGCTTGGTCTTTTATTTTATTAGTTTAGTATAGTATCTCTTCTTCTTTCTTGGATTGAGACTAGAACGCATACATCAAAAATTCAGTGTGCAATTTGCATGAGAATAGATAGATTGTTTCCAATTAGTCATTGAGGATACACAAACAAAGTCGAGGTAATTATGTTAAGTTCATCGTGTATCGTACAATAAACGAATACAATTTGTGTATGTACTCCCGGTAAAAATAGGGGAACTCTATTCCATTTCATTGTTCAAGAACAATTGAAAAAGAAAGTCAGACGAGTATGGTATCTATTAAAATACTGAATATAGTAATGCCACCGATTGTACCAACTTACATATGTCTCCCCTTATCAATCGGTATTAGTGAAAGAAATTGAAATTCCCGTACTTGTCTGATGATAAATGCGAAACGAAAAACAAAAGAAATAAGGATCCCCGCTGGGGATTAGATCTTGCTACCTGTCCCCCCTTTCACAGAAAATGGGGAGATGAATTGATAAATTTATCGGATCCTAGTTCGGGACTGACGGGGCTCGAACCCGTAGCTTCCGCCTTGACAGGGCGGTGCTCTGACCGATTGAACTACAATCCCAGCAAGGTGTATGGCATACATATTCTTACTAGTTTGATAAGAACATTCTATTCGTTGTGTTGTAACAGAAACACGAATGATATACTGAATATCCACATGGATATGGAATATAGTGAGAGCGACACGGATTACTAGTAACGAGTGGTTATTTTATTGCCAAAAAAATAGATAATCAATTTCTCAATGAGAAAAAGAACTATTTTTATTTTTATGATACTTAATCTTAATTAAGTATCATTAATCTAGATCGTTAGAAAAATCA